ATAAATATCCGACGAAGTAGAACCATCTCTATCAAAGCGACAGACCTATTCTCTGTACTATCAATAGAATCAATTCTAACAAGTCACACACTCATATTCCGGAAATACAAAAAGAAATAAATTCCACGATCGAACTGCCAAAATAGAATAGACCAAAAATATCAGTTCTAACTGATTTATTTTTTATTCAAAAGCTAGGAGCTAGGGCTTTGTGGTTCTTATAGATTTAATTCATTGAAATGCCATCCAATAAAACGGAAGAATTATAAATCTCCAAAATAATAGATAGAAATACTGCAAATAGAGCCATTGCGACACCCATCAAAGGAGTCGTTCCCCACCCGGGAGCTACTTTACCATATTCCGAATTCAATGGTTTTAATAAACTCCCTACAGTAGTTCGTCTTGGGCCCGATGTAGAACTGTTCTCAACAGTTTGTGTAGCCATAAATCCTATTGTATTCATTGAGATCTGTTGACTTTGTATACCATTCCGTTGTAAATAAACGATCTTATGATAGATCCGTTGGGGTCTTGAAATTATATAATCATAATGGAAACAGCAACCTTAGTCGCCATCTTTATATCTGGTTTACTTGTAAGTTTTACCGGGTACGCCTTATATACCGCTTTTGGGCAACCTTCTCAACAACTAAGAGATCCATTCGAGGAACACGGGGACTAATTGAAGTAATGAGCCTCCCAACATTGGGGGGCTCATTACTTCAATTGAGAGAATCAAAAATCATTTAATCTTTTTAGTTGGAACTTTAGGTGGTTCTCGAAAAAAAATAGCGAAAAAAATTATTCCTAGAGTCGAAACTAAAAGGAATGTATAAACCAATGCTTCCATAAATTTGATCGCGGTTTACAATTATAGCTTCCCTACCTGTTTGTTTTTTCTTTTTTTTATTTTGGTAATCATCTCGAAAGAGCAAGAGTCAAAAAGCGGTGATTCAAATTAACTCCAGTACTCTATGTAAAATTCCCTCAAAAAAATAGAGGCGAAAGAAACCAAAGTGGTTTTGTATCAGACTGCCTGCCTTCTTGTAGTTGGATCCCCAAGTTTTTGGAATGCTCCAAACTCTACTTGAGCGTCTAAATCTGGGTCAATACCAGCAAAAACATCTCTGAACAAGGTTCTAGCACCATGCCAAATATGTCCGAAGAAGAAGAGCAAAGCAAAGGAAGCATGCCCAAAAGTAAACCAACCCCTTGGACTGCTACGAAAAACACCATCGGATTTCAAAGTCGCACGATCTAATTCAAAAATTTCACCCAATTGAGCACGTCTAGCATATTTTTTTACGGTAACAGGATCACTATAACTGACTCCATTGAGTTCGCCGCCATAGAACTCAACGGTTACACCTACTTGTTCAACACTATACTTCGATTCTGCCCTCCTAAAAGGAACATCAGCTCTAACAATTCCGTCGCCGTCTACCAAAACGACTGGAAATGTTTCAAAAAAAGTAGGCATACGACGTACAAAAAGCTCACGCCCTTCTTTATCTTTAAAGATAGGGTGTCCTAACCATCCAACCGCTATTCCATCTCCATTATCCATTGAGCCTGCCCTGAATAATCCTCCTTTTGCCGGATTATTTCCGATATAATCATAAAAAGCTAATTTTTCAGGAATTTTAGACCAGGCTTCTGAGAAACTTTGATTTTCTGCGAGCCCGGCGCTAACTCTTCGATATATCTCTTGTTGGAAGTAACCCTGATCCCATTGATAACGAGTGGGCCCAAATAATTCGATGGGGGTAGTTGCTGAACCATACCACATAGTTCCAGCAACAACAAAAGCTGCAAAAAAGACAGCCGCGATACTACTGGAGAGTACGGTTTCAATATTTCCCATACGCAATCCTTTGTATAGACGTTGTGGTGGTCGCACGCTAAGATGGAATAGACCCGCTAATATACCCAATGCACCTGCTGAAATATGATGAGAAGCTATTCCTCCCGGAACAAAAGGATCAAAACCTTCCACGCCCCACGACGGATTTACAGGTTGGACTTTTCCGGTTAGTCCATAAGGATCGGATACCCATATTCCAGGACCATACAAGCCTGTTACATGAAATGCACCAAAACCAAAGCAAGCCACCCCGGAGAGAAATAAATGAATTCCAAAGATCTTGGGCAAATCCAAAGAAGGTTTTCCTGTACGTTCATCAGAAAATATTTCTAGATCCCAATAGACCCAATGCCAGATAGCTGCCAAAAAGCATAAGCCAGAAAACACAATATGTGCCCCAGCTACACCTTCGTAACTCCAAATCCCTGGATTTGTTACAGTCCCTCCTGTGATACTCCAACCTCCCCATGAATTGGTTATTCCTAAACGAGTCATGAAGGGTATAACGAACATACCCTGTCTCCACATTGGATCAAGAACAGGGTCAGAAGGATCAAAAACTGCTAATTCATACAGAGCCATCGAGCCCGCCCAACCAGCAACCAAAGCTGTATGCATTATATGAACGGAAAGCAACCGGCCGGGATCATTCAATACAACGGTATGAACACGATACCAAGGCAAACCCATGGAAAATACCCCTTTATCAAAGAAAAATAAACACTACGTAACTTTATTGCATTGGAAAAGACTATACTCTGACTATCCTATGGACCTTCCTTGTTCAGTGGATTTTTTTATAACAAGGGTTGGGTTAATATTTATTCTATTCTGTTCGTAATAATGGAAGAATTATGTTCGTAGGAACAAAGAGAAACAGATTTATTCTATACTCGATAAGTACCAATACGCAATGGGAGATTGATACCATTTTCTATGAGTCAACGTGTTCATCCTTATTTATCATTAGAAGGACCTATTCGTAAAAACTTTCCTTTATTTATTTTGTCTTTCTTTCTGAATTTTTCTAATCTATGCATAAAATAAATATGATAGAGCCAATATTATTATTGTATTATTCTAAAGACAATAAAACCATATTGTTACGTTTCCACATCAAAGTGAAATATAGTATTTAGTTCTTTTTTCTTTCAATTTATGCCTATTGGTGTTCCAAAAGTACCTTTCCGAACTCCTGGAGAGGAAGATGCATCTTGGGTTGACGTATAGTGCGACTTGTCAGATATAGTGGGTCATATGGGATTTCCCCGTTCTCTCCCCCGATTGAGATATCCTCTGTTTCGCCCAAGAAAGAGAAATTGAATCATCAAAAAATTGGAGCGTGAAGTGCAATTAGATGCATTGTTTGGGGGAATTCATAGTACTTTTATTAATTAGAAGAATTTATGGTTGGCTTTGGTTGGACTCAAAAAATGAAGTATCCAGGCTCCGTTTAGAAAAAACCCAATTGGTAATATTTCTATGATTACTACGTGTATCATAAATGATTCCTGTTTGTTATTTGTAAAGTCATAACAAAAAGAAATGGTGATGGGAAGATTTGTCCTATATGTGCAAATCAAAATCGGGCGGATCTTTACCCGGAGTAGAGCATAAACCTAAAAAGATGAAAGAGGCCCACTCAGGAACAAGAAAATACCATCGTAATTTGGATTGAATTTCGATGAAACAATACATCAATGAGAAGTTAATTCGATAAGGTTTTTGGCTTTTTTCTATTATAAGGAATAAAAAAAAGAAGTCAAAATCTGTCTTTATTGAAAAATCAAAGAAAAAGCCCTTTCGTTAGAAGTTAGAAAAAACCTGCTATGAAAAAGAATAGGAAAAAAAAAAGAGGACTGGAATCTATACATTGATTATTATTTTTTTTCGCAATTTTTGTTGAACCGTATGCATCAAAAGGTGCACGTACGGTTCCTAAGGGATACAATTTTACCCTACTCAACCGACTTTATCGCGAAAGATTACTTTTTTTAGGCCAAGAAGTTGATAGCGAGATCTCTAATCAACTTATTGGTCTTATGGTATATCTCAGTATCGAGGATGATACCAAAGATCTGTATTTGTTTATAAACTCTCCTGGCGGATGGGTAATACCTGGAGTAGCTATTTATGATACTATGCAATTTGTGCGACCAGAGGTCCATACAATATGCATGGGATTAGCTGCGTCAATGGGATCTTTTATCCTGGTTGGAGGAGCAATTACCAAACGTCTAGCATTCCCTCACGCTTGGCGCCAATGAGGTTTTTTATTTGAGAGAAAAAAGAAAACTATGCCTTCGCCATATGAATATTAAGTAATAATAGCATGGCACTTCGAGTTCGATATGAAAAATTTTTGTATTGTTTTTTCAAAAGATTCGATTATATATCGAGAGAGTAGTATGATATAAAAGGTATTTCCGAGTTTATCTTATCTATCGGAAGTCCAATTCAGCGTCACAAACTTTTTTTGTTTTCACACTGAAGGGCTCTTAACAAGATTTATGTTATAAAAAAAAAAGAGTGCGAAAAAAAAACAAGATTTTTACTTTTTTGCTTGGATCAAAAAGAAACTTTGGGATTGCTGAATCAAAGACAAAAAATAGAATCTATTTTAAAATAGAAAGCAACGGAGCCATCATAGTATTTTTGAACTCCCCCGAAAGGAAGGGTGGCAATTTGATCATTTACCTATCTGGGGCTGATAGCTTCTATTTTTATCTTTCTTGAATCGAAAGGTAAGGGTCAATTTAATTGTAGAGCCGTATGCAATGCACAAAAGATGATGCCCGTACGGTTGTTCAATTCTATCTTTTTCCTATTTTTCTTTATCTTTCTTTTCTGTTCGTTTCATCACACCGGATAGAGAACCCTTCTATCATCAGGGTAATGATCCATCAACCTGCTAGTTCTTTTTATGAGGCGCAAGCGGGAGAATTTATCCTGGAAGCGGAAGAACTGCTCAAACTACGCGAAACCCTCACAAGGGTTTATGTACAAAGAACGGGCAAACCATTATGGGTTGTATCTGAAGACATGGAAAGAGACGTTTTTCTGTCAGCAACAGAAGCCCAAGCTTATGGAATTGTTGATCTTGTAGCAGTTGAATGAAAAAAATGGATTTTGTGCAAATCCGCGATTTGATATTTTATCTCCGAGTTTACTATTTACTATTTACTATTCTATTAAATAGACAAAATTGATAATCATCCGGTTAGGATCAATCTAAACCAGCCCATTATGCTATGTATATGATTCAACATGCCAACTATTAAACAACTTATTAGAAATACAAGACAGCCAATTCGAAATGTCACGAAATCCCCAGCGCTTCGGGGATGTCCTCAGCGTCGAGGAACATGTACTAGGGTGTATGTGCGACTCGTTTAGATCATGAGCTGACACAAAAAAAGCAAGAAAACCGCTTTGCAGTATGAATGATCAGTACCAGTAAATAGGATAGAATGGAAGAAGGAACTCCATTCACTATACTAAAAATAAGCAAATAGATCCCTCTATTGTGTATAAAGTTTATGGTTTCCATTGGTGCAAATCCAATCACCTGAATTGAAGATGAGAAGCAATTCTCCATTGGTAGCAAATGCTTATCCATTAAGCGGAAGAAATCTTATTGAAATTCAAAAAACCATAAAAATGAAGTTCTCACTCAGTCAAGAACGGACTACGAGGGTCAGCTACCCAGCTAACTTTCCTAATTAGATACCGTTACTGTATAGGCGGGTCTCGTTGTGAAAGACCTGTTACTGAATAATTCATGGGTAGAGCTAAAGAGTGTGGTGTGAACTATACAAGTTACCAATAACATTCATTAAATGAAGTAAAGGCTCCGGTGTATAGAGAAGACCTCACCGTTTAAGAAGTAACCATAGAAACGATGGAACCCACTATTTCTTTATCCATTTAATTTAGATTTTTTTTTGACTATATTTTAGACACCTAGCAAAAAAAAATTCTTATTTCTTTCATATTTCGCAGTAAAATACCTAAAAAAATAAAAAATCGTGGTCGGGGAGGTTATAGTAGCCAAAGCCATTGGAATTTGGATTTTATACATTGGAAAAATCCGTTTGGTTATTAATAGACCAGGACGGGGAAAAGAATAACTGAAAGAAAAAAAATCAATTAGTTATTTGTCAAAGTTTTATTTATTCAATGACCAGAATTAAACGCGGATATATAGCTCGGAGACGTAGAACAAAAATTCGTTTATTTGCATCAAGTTTTCGAGGGGCTCATTCAAGACTTACTCGAACGATTACTCAACAGAAAATAAGAGCTTTGGTTTCGGCTCATCGGGATAGGGATAAGCAAAAGAGAAATTTTCGTCGTTTGTGGATCACTCGGATAAATGCAGTAATTCGAGAAAGGGGAGTATCTTATAGTTATAGTAAATTAATACATGATCTATACAAGAGAAAGTTGCTTCTTAATCGTAAAATACTGGCCCAAATAGCTATATCAAATAAGAATTGTCTTTATATGATTTCCAACGAAATCAGAAAAGAAGTAGAATACACCGGAATAATTTAAATGGAGTTCCCCGGAGAATGAACTCCGGGAAGATGGAGTCGAAATTACTATGAGAAAATATGTAAAGTAGTCAAAATGAATGAACACATTCAATAAAAAAATATTTTTTTCCGATTCGTTTTTTTCTTACGACAGAATAATAAAATATGGATTACTAGATTATCGGATTTGTCGAACAAAACACCAATCCGTGTTTGAGTTCGAATTGGAATTATGATTCAAGTGAACAAAGAATAAGCCTATTTATTTTTATTTCTGGTTCTAAGACCAGTAGTTCTAGTAGTCGACTCGGTTCTTTCAAATTGTTTCTCATTATTGAGAAAAGGTAACAAAGATAAAATACGAGCTTGTTTTATAGCAATAGTAATTAATCGTTGTTGTTTCAAGGTCAATCTATTGACTCGTCTAGATAATATTTTTCCTTGTTCACTAATAAATCGACTAATTAAACTCATGTTTCTATAATCAATTCGATCCCCCGATTCAATCGGGGGCAAACGCCTACGAAAAGATCGCTTGGATTTAAGAAAAGGTCGCTTGGATTTATCCATGGTTTGTTTGTTTAGTTTATTTCTTTATTATCCCGAAAATCCTATTTGTTATTTTAACTCCCAATAGGATTCTTTTTTATTTAAATAAAATATGTTCTATATAATGTCATTTTTGCCCTTTGAAGGATAAGACATGTTTGGTTCGATCTATTTCTTTATTTCCCCATGAATCATATGTTTGTAACAATAGGGACAGAATTTTCTCAATTCTAATCGATTAGGCGTATTGTGCCGGTTCTTTTGAGTAATATATCTGGAAATGCCCGTTGATACCTTCTTAACACCGTTTCGGATACAACCGGTACATTCTAAAATCACCGTTACTCGCGCATCTTTCCTCTTGGCCATGAACCTCCTTTGGGTTTTTGATTTACTCAACTCTTCTATTTTGATTCGAAACGAAGAAAAAGAAAGGAAGGAAAAAATAGAAGTTACTAACTGGAAATCCAACTCTAAAAGATCAAAATCAATAAAGTAATAATAAATCAAAGCAAAGCCACAGTAAATAATAAGTAAAAGAATGAT